TTCTCTTGAAATTTCTTCACTCTTCATTTCTACACACGTCTTTTTTTGGGGGGTCTACAGCCATTATGTGGCATGGGGGTTACATCCCGCACAAAAGTTAATAGTATACCACTTCTACGAATAGCTCGTAATGCGGCGTCTCTTCCGAGACCGGGACCTTTTATCATGACTTCGGCTCGTTGCATACCTTGATCTACTACTGTACGAATAGCATTTGCCGCTGCAGTTTGAGCGGCAAAGGGCGTCCCCCTTCTCGTACCCTTGAATCCACAAGTACCGGACGAGGACCAGGAAACGACCCGACCCCGTACATCTGTAACGGTGACAATAGTATTATTGAAACTTGCTTGAACATGAATAACTCCCTTTGGTATTCTACGTGCACTTTTACGTGAACCAATACGTACATTTTTACGTGAACCAATTCTCGGTATAGCTTTTGCCATATTGTAGCATCTCATAAATATGAGTCAGAAATATATGGAATATATCCATTTGATGTCAAAACAGATTCTTTATTTGTACGTTTATTCCTTTGGTGAGTCTGATTATCCTTGTCTTTGTTTATGTCTCGGGTTAGAGCAAATTACTCTAATGCGCCCCCGTCTGCGGATTAGTCGACATTTTTCACAAATTTTACGGACGGAAGCTCTTATTTTCATATTTTTCATTCCTTATCGTAATTCTGAATCTACTTCTTGGTAGAAAATAAGTTTCTTGCAATTTTTCATCTCGAATCGTATTGAATAAAAACCACCTAATCTTTCGAATCCTTGTTTCGGAGTCGATAAATTATACGTCCTCTAGTTGAATCATAACGACTTACTTCAATTTTGACTTTATCTCCTGGCAGTATCCGTATAAAACTACGTCGGATCTTTCCTGAAACATAACCTATAATCAGATCTTCATTATCTAACCGAACCCGGAACATGCCATTGGGAAGCGATTCGGTAATTAAACCCTCATGAATCCATTTTTGTTCTTTCATTTCAGGTAAAGCCCCCTTGAAGTATCAACTAATGTAGGAGAAACGATATTAGACAACTCACCCCTTTCTTTTTTTTTTTACAAATAGAAAGAGGTTTCGGATCCCATTTGGATATTAAAAGGATTACCATATATAACATAAAATTTCTCCGCCGATTCTTTCTAGTCGAGCCTCCCGGTCTGTCATTATACCTCGAGAAGTAGAAAGAATTACAATCCCCATTCCACCTAAAATTCTAGGAATTCGTTGAGAGTTAGAATAGATTCGTAGACCGGGTCGGCTGATCCGTTTTAAATTTAAAAAATTTCTACAGGTATGGGGTCTTTTCCTATTCCTTCTATTATGTCTCAGGGTTAAAACCAAAAAATTTTTGTTTTTTTCTCGATGTTTTCTGACGTTTTCGAGAAAACCTTCTCGGAAAAGTATTTTAACAATATTTTCGGTAATATTAGTAGATGCTATGCGAACAACTCTTTTTCTATCCATATCCGCATTTCGTATAGAGGTTATTATCTCAGCAATAGTGTCTCTACCCATGATGAAGTAAAATTTTTGGTGCCTCAAAATTGGATCTAATTAACATGTTTTTTTATTGGTTTATGAATATGCATTTTTCAAGGTATATGCGTGAGACGTAATCTACGAATTAATCTAGTTCTTAATCTATTTCTTTTCAAAGATCCCAAAGATATCAGGCTCCCATTTTATTTTATAATACCTCGGGAGCTAATGAAACTATTTTAGTAAAATTGAATTGTCTCAATTCGCGGGGGATTGCACCAAAAATTCGAGTTCCTTTTGGATTTCCTTCTTGATCAATCACAACTGCAGCATTGTCATCATATCGTATTATCATACCGCTGTCACGTTTAAGTTCTTTACAGGTACGAACAATTACAGCTCTTACTACTTCTGATTTTTCTAGGGGCATGTTTGGTACTGCTTCTTTGATCACAGCAACAATAACGTCACCAATATGAGCATATCGGCGATTACTAGCTCCTAGGATTCGAATACACATCAATTTTCGAGCCCCGCTGTTATCCGCTACATTTAAATGGGTCTGAGGTTGAATCATATGAAGTTTTGAGTCTATTCTTCCACTGCAAAGGATGAAGAAAATAAAAGAAATATTGTTTGTCAAAAAAAAGAAACCCGCGGGTTTCTTTCATTCCCAAGACTCATTTGTGTTGGTTCTAAATTTTTATCCCGAAATAATAAATTGAGTTCGTATAGGCATTTTTGATGCTGCTATTAAAATCGCCCTTCTAGCTATATTTTCAGTTACTCCGCCCATTTCATATAGTATTCGCCCCGGTTTAACAACAGCTACCCAATATTCAGGGGATCCTTTCCCCGAACCCATACGTGTTTCGGCGGGTCTTATTGTAACTGGTTTGTCTGGAAATATACGGACCCATATTTTTCCACCACGGCGTGCATTTCGTGTCATTGCTCGTCGACCCGCTTCGATTTGTCTAGATGTGATCCAAGCAGGCTCAAGCGCCTGAAGAGCATATTTACCGAAACAAATATGATTACCTCGATAAGATATTCCCTTCATTCGTCCTCTATGTTGTTTACGGAATCTAGTTCTTTTGGGGTTATAATTGATGGTTGTTTCGGAAGTCCATCTCTACTACAGAACTGGACGTGAGAGTTTCTTCTCATCCAGCTCCTCGCGAATAAAAGGATTCAAAATGGACTTGCAATTAATTTGCATAGATATTAGAACATTTTTAGAAAAATTGGATAAAAAATCGTTTTTTTTGGAACGTCCTATTAAATCTTTATTTTCTTTTGTCTTTTATCCAGGTTTACCAATTAAAATTCAAAAAAAAATTATCGCGGGCGAATGTTGACTCTTGCAATCTCTATTTCAGTCCTAGCACTTGTTCGTCATTTCTCCGAATAGATGAATTGATTTCCGGTTCATTTCGCCATCCCAACGAGTGAATCATTAAGATTCATTTGTTGAATAAAATCTTTTGCATTCACAGGTTCCTTCGTCCCCACCACTTCGTACTAAATGGTTAGGTCAGAATTTTACAACGAAGCTTCTAATCCAATTTATCCTTGAGTCAATCTTCTTAGTCTTTATTGGCTCGAAGCTCTTGAGTTTTTTCTTCTATAATCTATAAGAAGGATTCATTTACTATTTCATTATGGATGAATCAATTAGTATTGATGCTTTATTACACTGTTATGAGAGGACTCATAGACCTTACATATTGGAATTCTATATCATTATCATTGATATTTTTTTCTTTCTTTCTCTCACCCTTCCATTTATCCACACTCTTGTTCTGTATTTTGTTTTAAACTTAGAATTCATTAAAGTTTAATTGTAAAAAAATGTCAGTTGCTACAAAGATATGACCGATTTGGCATATCTTGACAGGTTCTTTAGATCCAGATAATATGAAGCGATGGGTTGGTTTTCATACTACTGGGCCGGTCTTTTTTTAATCCCAACCCCCTAAAACCAACGAGTCACACACTAAGCATAGCAATTATATCAAAACAAAAGGTCAATCTAATTTTTATTCAACCCTATAGAATTAAAAGAATTAAAGAATTCGGAATTTGTTTGATTGGCCAGAAAAAGAATGAATGAGTTTCCCCCTTTTTGTTCTATCGACGGAAAAACAATGAAAGTTTTGTTATTCCTCTCCCTTGTCTATAAAAATCCAAATTTTGATGCCTAATACCCCATAGATAGTCCGAACTGTATAGGAACAATAATCAATTTTAGCGCGAATGGTTTGTAGGGGAACCCGACCTTCTCTGATCCATTCGACACGTGCAATTTCTTTTCCGTCGATACGCCCTGCAATTTGTACTTGAATTCCTTTTGTATCTGCTTGTTCAGTCAATTCAATAGCCTTTTTCATTGCTTTTCGAAATGAAACTCTATTCTTTAATTGCCCGGCTATAAATTCTGCAAGAATATTAGGATTTCCATAAGGTTTTGCAATTCTTGTGATAGCAATGTTAAGTTTTCGGTTCACATAATGAAATTCGTTTTGTAGATTCATCTGTAATTCTTCGATTCCTCGCGGTCTACTTTCGATTAATAACTTCGGGAACCCCATAAAGATTATGACCTGGATCAAATCGATTCTTTTTTGAATCTCTATGCGGGCAATTCCCTCGGCACCGGAGGATATTCTCATATTCTTTTGAACATAATTTTTGATAAAATCTCTTATTTTTTGATCTTCTTGTAGACCCTCAGAATAATTTTTTGGTTGTGCAAACCAAAGGGAATGATGGCTTTGGGTTGTACCAAGTCGGAAACCAAGTGGATTTATTTTTTGTCCCATACTACCTCACTATTATACGCATCATCATATACCATAGTTGTCTTTTTCCATCTAGGGTTTTTTAACGAATAGAAAGATATCTCTTCATATTCATCTAAAGATCTATCTTGCACTACAATAGTTATATGACAGGTAGCTTTTTTTATCGCATAACTACGTCCTCGAGCCCGTGGTTTTAATTTCTTCGCGGCAGTACCCTCGTTAACCTCAGCTTTACGAATTACTAAATTGGCCTCGTCGGAACCCATATTGAAACTAGCATTTGCTGCTGCAGAATAAACCAATTTGAAAATGGGATAACATGCTTTATAGGGCATGAGTTCTAGTATCATAAGTGTTTCCTCGTAGGAACGACCGCGAATTTGATCAATTATTCTTCTTGCTTTGTCAGCGGATAAAGATATATGGCGACCAAAAGCGTATATTTCTGTTTTTTTCTTCTTTACCATAAGGTTTCTCTCCTACTAATGAATCATAAGTATCTATCTATATGTTTTTAAGATAAGATTAACGGCGGGATCTATTATCGCTTTTTGCGTGTCCTTGGAAATTCAAAGTAGGTACAAATTCTCCCAATTTGTGACCTACCATACGATCTGTTATATAAATAGGCAAATGCTCCTTACCATTATGAACAGCAATCGTATGGCCGATCATTGTGGGTATAATGGTAGATGCACGGG